CTGCGCAAAGAGTTAAGCAAACTTCACAACGTTACAAAGAACTTCAGGATATTATAGCTATCCTTGGGTTGGACGAATTATCTGAAGAGGATCGTTTAACCGTAGCAAGAGCACGAAAAATTGAGCGTTTCTTATCACAACCCTTCTTCGTAGCAGAAGTTTTTACCGGTTCTCCAGGAAAATATGTTGGTCTCGCAGAAACAATTAGGGGGTTTCAACTGATCCTTTCCGGAGAATTAGATGGTCTTCCCGAGCAGGCCTTTTATTTGGTAGGTAACATCGATGAAGCTACCGCGAAGGCTATGAACTTAGATGTGGAGAGCAAATTGAAGAAATGACCCTAAAGCTTTGTGTACTGACTCCTAATCGAATTATTTGGGATTCAGAAGTGACAGAAATTTTTTTATCTACTAATAGTGGCCAAATTGGTGTATTACCAAATCACGCCCCTATTGCCACAGCAGTAGATATAGGTATTTTGAGAATATGCCTTAACGATCAACGGGTAACGATGGCTCTGATGGGTGGTTTCGCTAGAATAGGCAATAATGAGATCACCATTTTAGTAAATGATGGTGAGAGGGGTAGTGACATTGATCCGCAAGAAGCTCAGCGAACTCTTGAAATAGCTGAAGCTAACTTGAGTAAAGCTGAAGGCAAGAGACAGGTAATTGAGGCGAATCTAGCTCTCAGACGAGCTAGGACACGCGTAGAGGCTGTCAATGCTATTTCGTTTTCGTAATCGTCGATGCATCACATCAGAATAATCAAAAGAAGCTCCGTTTATACACCTTATTTGGATTCCACCAATTGGATACAATCAAGTGTAATCTGATGCAAGGAAAAAAATACAAACATAAAGTATGAATAGTGGGAGGATAATAGGGAAAGGGTAAAAGATTAATTAAAAAATAGGAAAAGGGTGGGTAGAAAAACTTATTAGAGACCATTGACTGCGGTATCTAATAAGTTATACCTACTATTGGATTTGAACCAATGACTCCTGCCGTATGAAAGCAATACTCTAACCGCTGAGTTAAGTAGGTCATTTATCATCACAAAGAAAAAAAAAGTAAGACCCCTCGCATGGGCATTATAGATGGAATACTACTTCTAAGCAATACCAATCTTTGTCAGTAAAGGGGTCAGAGAGCTATCATATGGGACCATAGAATATCCATCTTGACAAGATATTATCTAGATGTTAAGATATCTATGACAAGGGCTATAGCTCAGTTAGGTAGAGCACCTCGTTTACACGCGCGCCAATGCTTTTTCAGGGGAGTTCATCATGCAATCAACAGAATTGATCTTATTGAGAAATCGGTGTCTTACTCCATGGATTCGAGGGAACAAGAGAACAATAGCCTGACAAATCTTTGGTTCGGTCCGATTCAGGTACCAATTAAAAATAGAACCCATCATTGATTTGATAATTGATAAGGTGAATACCTAGTCTATTCAATGCTAGGCATAATGAGTATAAGGACCTCAAAATACCTCTTTTCGCCCTATGAGCTTTAAGGTGTATGAAGTATCATATTTGACTCTTTGAGCGGAGCGATAGAGACTCAACCTAACTTAGGTTGATCTAGGCCGGAGGCAGACCTACGTCAAGGCAATCCTTCTTTGAAAACACTTTGGTATTGCTCCTGGATCAGAATACAAAAAATGAATCAGAGCACGTGGAACCATCTCGTTATCTTCCTGTCAAGAAAAAGTATGGTGGACTAGCCGATTCTTATATCAGTTAACGAAAGAGCCCAATGCAAAAAAAAATGCATGTTGGGTCTTTGAAACAGTTCGAATCATTTAGATAATACTCAGTTTGATCTGTTTTACCGAGAAGGTCTACGGTTCGAGTCCGTATAGCCCTATATATTTTGTATATTTTGACATCCGTGTCATTTTGACATTTTTGTGTAGCTCTAATTTTCTCACATTAGTGCTTGTGGCTGGCCCGCGCGGTGGGTTGGCAAAGCAAGTAGTCTTCTGTTTCTGCACAATACTTATTTTTTTTTTATTCCAACCTAATCTAATTCAATTGTTCATCATTCCAATTCTACTGGTCCTTCCTTCCGATACAGACTTTATGCAAGCAAGAAGATTGGGGGCCCGTTTGAACTTGCACGGGCTGGGGATCCTTCTGACTCATCGCTTTGTTGTTCCACAATAACTCCAATGCAATGCATTGTTTCAGAGATAAAAAATGGACGCTAACCTATAACCTAAACGTATCAACGTTTGCACCCTCTTCTATTTCTATGAGTCTATTTTTGGATTTGGTCTGTCGAATCGTTCAACAACGCCTGATTCCATTAGAAGTCTCTTATGCGGATCATTTATGATTCAGCCGATTCTACGACTGTGGTACACTCCATTGTGTAGGTTTACTTCAAAGGAAACAAACCTTTTTATTGTCACGAAACCTAACCCCTTGGGTAGTCTTATCAGATGTTATTAACAAGTATTTCAAATCATTTCAAATCGCGATTTTTAG